CCAAGCTTCTTCGCCCTAAACACTTGAATACCCGCCCCCACCTAAAAACAACGACCCATCTACCAACCAAACAACTTTATTAGTAAAGGCGATTAAAACTAAAACACATAAAATAGTACCGTAAGGGAACCATGAAAAAGAGATGAAAAAGTCCTAAAGAACTAAAAAGAAATGGCTAGCCCGTGTACCTTTTGCATTATGGTTTAGCAAACAAAAAGGTAGCACAACCTTTACCCGAAACCAAACGAGCTATTCTCCTTCAGAGGCCAAAAATTGGCGCTCTTAGCCCCATTACTGTTGCAATAGTAAAGGCAGAAAGAAGAATAGAGGTGAAATGCCAACCGCGCTTGGTAATAGCTGGTTATAGTCGAAACAAGTAGAAGCTTTACATACCAAAACTTTAAGGTATTGTTAGGGTTTTAAGGATAAGCTTAAACCCCAAGACAGAAACAACTGATACCCCAAATAAGGTCAATAACTAAATTTTGAAATTAACCGTAGGCCTAAAAGCAGCCACCAAAACAAATGCGTTATAGCTTGTAATTTCCTTTATTAAAAATAATTGCTTTATACACCAAATTTCCCTTAGACTATTATTTTCTATTGAAAAAAGACTCTGCTAAAACTAGTACTTATCTCCAACCCCTGTTTATTCAACCCCTAACCACGAAAAGAGAATAATTAAACAAAAAACATTCCTAAAAACAAAATTCCCAACCGTTGAACCACCACAGGAGGAGAACCAACCCAAAAATAAAGAGAAGGAACTCGGCAAATTGGGCCCCGCCTGTTTACCAAAAACATCGCCCCCCGCCAAAACCCCATATGGGGGGTACAGCCTGCCCAGTGAATAACTTTTAACGGCCGCGGTATCTTGACCGTGCAAAGGTAGCACAATCACTAGCCCCCTAAATAGGGGCCTGTATGAATGGCATCACGAGGGTCCAACTGTCTCCTCTTTAATTACTGAAACTTCTCTAGCTGTGCAAAAGCAGCTATTAAAGCGCTAGACGAGAAGACCCTATCGAGCTTAAGGGGCCCAAGAATAGTTTAGTGTTAATTCCACTAATAAAATATACTATTTTAATTAAGAAATTAACGATACCTATTTTCTTCCAACCCCTTTGGTTGGGGCAACCTCGGAGAACAAACATCCTCCGAACTAACTAATTTTTAAAGACATTACGTCTTAAACATTAACCAAAAAATAAAAGATCCGATTATTTCTTATCGAACAATAAACAAAGTTACCGTAGGGATAACAGCGTAATCCCTCCTAAGAGCCCGCATTGCCGGAGGGGTTTGCGACCTCGATGTTGGATCGGGGAACCCCGATGGTGCAGCCGCTATCAACGGTTGGTCTGTTCGACCATTAAAACCCCACGTGATCTGAGTTCAGACCGGCGAGAGCCAGGTCGGCTTCTATCTACGCATTACGCCCCCCTAAGTACGAAAGGACAAGGGTGGCCAGGCCAATGGGAAACCCACGCCTGATAAAACTAAACCCTGCTAAGGTGGCAGAGTGGCTAATGCGAGGGATTTAGGATCCCTTCTTCGGAGGTTCAATTCCCCCCCCCAGCTACTATTATAATATCAACGGTTAATACAGAAGGCTTAAGCCTTCCGTCCTATAGGTTCAATTCCTATTAATAGTTATGGCTCTCCTTGCAGTAATCATTCACACCATCCTACTAATTTTTCCCTTATAACTAACAGTCACATCTATTTAGCAGTCTACCCAAGTTTAGTCTCTGGCTAGTCCTCAGACTCTAAGTGTTTACTAAATAAATCAGTCCAAGCAGTTACACAAACAATCCTACCAAACTAAACTTGGATATTGGTAAGACCCCATCCACACATACTTCTTCTAACCTGACTGGAGGACAACCAGTTGGGGGTTCCTACATACCATTTAGCCAAATAAGCTCTGCCATCTACTTCTTATGCTTCGTTACACTCTTCCCACTATCCAGCATTATAGAGAATCGACTAACTTAACCCTGCTTATGTAGTTGAACCCACAACTTCAGCTTTTCAGCCTGACAGTCCGAGTTAGACCCTCGGCAAAAGTGCTCCGAAAGCTTACCCGTCCAAGCGCTGGTCTTGTAAACCAGAGAGAAAGGGTTAAACCCCCTTTCGGAGCTACTAATTGTTCTATAGTATACTATACCTGTATACACACTATATATGCTTCACGCCCCTATCTGATACAAGCCCACATTAGCTGCCTAATTTTAGGTTTTTACAAAAACTCAATAACGATTTCTTAGGGGAAAAGATTTAAACTTTTACCATTCAGCCCAAAACGAGAATTCTAATTATTAAACTACCCGTGAAATTACTAGGGCCCCGCCTACTATTATAGCAGAACGGTTAATGCAGAAGGCCTAAGCCCTTCCTCCTATAGGTTCAATTCCTATTAATAGTTATGGCCCTTCTTATAACAATTATACACACCCTACTACTAATCGTCCCCATTTTACTAGCAGTCGCATTTATTACACTAGGAGAACGGAAGATAATAGGCTACATGCAGCTCCGAAAGGGGCCTAACATTGTTGGACCCTATGGCCTACTTCAACCTATAGCTGATGGAGTAAAGCTGTTTATTAAGGAGCCGATAAAGCCCTCCACAGCCGCCCCCCAACTATTTATATTCTGCCCCATACTAGCACTAGCCATCGCCTTAATATTATGAATTCCAGCCCCACTACCCCTACAATTTTCGTCAATTAATCTCTCAATTATACTTATTCTAGCCCTTTCAAGACTTGCAGTCTATTCAATTTTAGGCTCTGGCTGGTCCTCAAACTCTAAGTACGCACTTATAGGGTCAATCCGAGCAGTTGCACAAACCATCTCCTATGAAGTAAGTCTTGGCCTCATCGTATTATGCGTTGTTGTATTATCAGGAAGCTTTAACCTTACTTCCATCGCAGAAAGCCAAGACTTCTCATGATTTATATTAACCTGCACACCCATTGCTTTTATATGGTATATTTCCACACTAGCAGAAACAAACCGGACTCCCTTCGATCTAACAGAAGGGGAGTCCGAACTAGTTTCAGGATTTAATGTTGAATACGCCGGGGGCCCGTTTGCTCTCTTTTTTCTTGCTGAATATTCTAACATAATATTCATGAATACCTTGTCAGCTATTCTATTCCTTGGGGCAGGGGGGCCTTCTGCCCTATTTTATTGAAGCCAAACACTAATAATTGCAATAAAGGCAACCTTACTTTCCTCTTTTTTCTTATGAATCCGCGCTTCATATCCCCGATTCCGCTATGATCAACTAATGCACTTAGCATGAAAGAGATACCTCCCCTTAGCTTTAGGATTATTAATTCTGTTAACCGCCGTTGTATTATCCTTAAACTCAATTCCCCCCTATTAGAAAAATAAGAATTGAACTTATCCCTGGGAAATCAAAACTCCCCGTGCTTCCACTACACCACTTTCTAGAGTTTGTTCCTAAGAGCTAAAGGACTCTGGCCGATAACCAGACATTTAGGGGTTAAACTCCCCTCAAACTCCGGCAAAATCAGCTAAAATAAGCTAATGGGCTCATTCCCCAAAAATGGAGGGCTAAATTCCCCCTTTTGCTAATGAGCCCACTAATTCTCCTTCTTTTTTTACTTACTATATTCACAGGTACAGGGATCGTGTTAATAAGATCCAACTGGTTTTTTGTATGGCTTGGGTTAGAAATTAACACCCTAGCATTTCTTCCACTACTAATCACAACTCATCACCCACGAGCAACTGAAGCCACTACCAAGTATTTTTTGATCCAGGCCCTAGCCTCCGCCCTGCTTCTTTTTAGTGGTCTCCTTCAGGCCTCTTGACTAAACTCATGGGACATAAATTCGCCACTTCTTCCCGTAACAACAACCCTGCTAATCATAGCAGTCGCTCTAAAGATGGCAATAGCACCATGTCACAGATGACTGCCAGATGTATTGCAAGGCCTGCCATTCCGTATAGGACTAATACTGTCCACCTGACAAAAGATAGCTCCTTTCTATATTCTACTTATACTACCCCCTCAACCAATATGGTTATATATTTCATTGGGACTCTTATCAGCAACCCTCGGGGGATGAGGGGGGTTAAACCAAACACACATTCGAAAGCTACTAGCATACTCTTCAATAGCTCACTTAGGATGAATCATAACAATATTTCCCTGAACTCCACAGCTAAGAGTCCTAAGACTCCTTCTGTACTTTGTAATAACTGGTACGCTGTTTATTACACTTCACTTTTTGAACACTTTCAACTTAGCAGACCTTAGAAATATTATAAACTTTGCCCCATGATTAACCACCCTTACCCTGTTTACCACACTCTCGCTGGGAGGCCTCCCACCACTAACAGGATTTCTCAGAAAGTGGTTAATTTTACAAGAACTCTCGCTTAACTCAAGATTTTTTACAGCAACTGTACTTATAGGCGCAAGACTCATTAGTTTATTCTTTTACTTGCGCATTACTTACATAATTCTCCTTTCTTTATCCCCACAACATACAGCAACATCCATTACCTGGCGAGCTTCACAAAATGCCCAATTAACCAATATTCCCCTTGCTACTCTTATTTGTATAAGAACCATAGGACTAATTGTCCCACCCACCTGACTAGCCCTAACTTTCTAAACGGACAGGTTTTTATCCTGCATCCTTTTGGTTAACGGCCAAATGCTTTAATCAAGCTCCCGCCTAAAGATTTATGTTAAACAGACACCTAGCCTTCAAAGCTATAAGCAAAAGTTCAAATCTTTTAATCTTTGTGGGCTCTGGGAGTCAAACCCAAGATCTCCTGTATGCAAAACAGAGATTTTATCATTAAACTAAGCCCACTTCAGATCTCGGCGTTGATTAAAACACATTTAAGAACTTGCAATTCCCCGTTTTCTTTTAAACTACGAAACCATGACAGCAAAAGGACTCGAACCTTTATACTATGAATTTACAATCCATCGCCTCTATCTCAGCCATACTGCCTCTGAACCTAAACCGGTGATTATTCTCTACCAACCATAAGGACATTGGAACCCTTTACTTCCTTCTTGGAGCCTGAGCCGGAATGATTGGAACCGGCCTAAGAATTTTAATTCGAGCCGAACTAGCCCAACCCGGACCACTATTAGGAGACGACCAAATTTATAATGTAATAGTCACAGCCCACGCATTCGTTATGATCTTTTTTATGGTCATGCCCATAATGATTGGAGGATTTGGCAACTGACTACTGCCCCTTATGCTGGGCGCCCCAGACATGGCATTCCCCCGCCTAAACAACATGAGCTTTTGACTTCTTCCTCCCGCATTTCTTCTACTCCTTTCTTCGGCCAGAGTGGAGAGTGGAGTTGGAACAGGTTGAACAGTTTACCCACCCCTCGCCAGAAACATAGCCCACGCAGGAGGGTCAGTAGACCTAGCAATTTTTTCTTTGCACCTAGCAGGGATATCATCAATCCTAGGGTCAATTAATTTCCTAACAACAATAATAAACATGCGTGCCCCAGGCATTCGATTTGATCGACTTCCACTATTTGTCTGGTCCATCTTCGTAACAGTAATTCTTCTTTTACTTTCTCTGCCCGTACTAGCCGGAGCCATCACAATGCTTCTTACAGACCGTAATCTAAACACCTCATTCTTTGACCCTGCCGGAGGAGGAGACCCCATACTCTACCAACACTTATTCTGATTCTTCGGCCACCCAGAAGTATATATTCTAATCCTCCCTGCATTTGGGATGGTTTCACACGTAATAGCCTACTACTCTGGTAAGAAGGAACCGTTTGGTTACCTTGGAATGGCTTATGCAATGTTCGCAATCGGAATTTTAGGATTCCTTGTATGAGCACACCACATGTTCACCGTAGGAATGGACGTGGACACCCGAGCCTACTTCACAGCCGCAACCATGATTATAGCCGTTCCCACCGGAATAAAGATTTTCAGATGATTAGCAACACTGCACGGGTCCGCCCTACAGTGAGAAACTCCACTATTATGAGCCCTAGGCTTTGTCTTTTTATTCACAATGGGGGGCCTAACAGGAATAGTCCTATCAAACTCCTCGCTTGACATTATAATGCACGACACATATTATGTAGTTGCGCATTTCCACTATGTACTCTCTATGGGGGCCGTATTTGGTATATTTGCCGGATTTGTACATTGATTCCCCCTCTTCACTGGACTAACACTCCACCCAGTATGAACTAAGTTTCACTTCTGAATTATGTTCCTCGGGGTTAATCTAACATTCTTCCCACAACACTTCCTGGGGCTAGCAGGAATGCCCCGCCGATACTCAGACTACCCAGATGCCTATACTACATGAAATGTAGTATCCTCAATAGGATCAATGATCTCCCTAGCATCCGTTGTTATCTTTCTGGCCATTCTTTGAGAAGCTTTCTCAGCACAACGGCTTACCCACCGACCAGCCTTTACTCCAACAGCAGCAGAATGACACCACGAACTACCCCCTGCACACCATACATACGACGAACTGCCCGTAGTATTTTACCATGCTGCCAAGGGATAAAGAGAATCGAACTCTTTTCAAACTAGTTTCAAGCTAGACACATAACCTTTCTGTCACATCCCCGCCACATTTTTAGCACACTCACCCCCATAATTAAAGGGTTAGTTAAAAATAACCCTGGCCTGTCAGACCAGAATTGTTGGTTGAACCCCAGCACCCTTTACGTGGCCACATGAGCACAACTCGGATTTCAAGACGCAGCCTCCCCCATCATGGAAGAACTAATCTACTTCCACGACCACGCACTCATTATACTCACACTAGTAACTATAGTTGTATTTTATGCACTTATTTCATTAATGTTTAACTCCTTTACTCACCGATTTCTACTAGAAGGCCAAGAAATAGAAGCTATCTGAACTGTAATCCCAGCAATTATCCTAATATTCCTAGCCCTTCCCTCCCTCCGACTACTATACCTTATGGACGAAATAAACGACCCCCACTTGACTATCAAGGCCATAGGACACCAATGATACTGAAACTACCAATACACAGACTACCAAAACCTAGAATTTGACTCCTACATGATTCCAACACAAGACCTCTTACCTGGTCAACCACGCCTATTAGAAGTAGACAATCGATTAGTAACACCAACTCACAGCCCAATACGCGTTCTAGTTACATCTGCAGACGTTCTACACGCATGATCCATCCCTTCCCTAGGACTAAAGATGGACGCCGTCCCAGGGCGCCTAAATCAAGTAACATTTTACGCCCCGCGATCAGGAATATTCTACGGTCAATGCTCAGAAATATGCGGAGCCAATCATAGCTTCATGCCCATAGTCCTGGAATCCGTTCCAATTTCAATATTTGAAAACTGAACAACCTCTCTAATTGAATAACTTCAAGAAGCTAAAAAGCATTAGACTCTTAATCTAAAGATTGGTAAACTACTACTTTACCCTTGAGGAGTGCCCCAACTAGACTCAAGCTTCTGAGCCCTCAACTTCCTAACAATATGATTGTTAATGGGTTTAACCCTTATAATAACAACATCACTCCCACTAACCTTGACACCACAGCCCACTCTACTAACTAGAAATATGACACCAACACCACAATGAATATGAACCTAAGACTATTTGACCAATTTGACCCCCCTATCCTCATCATCCCAATGATTACCGTAGCACTAGTAACCGCACCATCATGAATTACACTCATTATGGTTCCCAACTGACTAAACACCCGACTTCTTTTCATTTGGGAAATTCTAAGAACCCAACTCCCTTCAATTATCCTTCGTGCAGCAGGGAAGGGAAGAGCCCCCTGAACAGCCCTAATATTCTCTTTATTTATAATTTTACTATCAGTTAACCTCTTAGGGCTAATCCCACACTCATTTGCCCCTACTAGTCACCTCTCCCTCACACTTAGACTAGCCCTCCCCTTGTGATTAAGTGTCACAATTTTAGGTTTTCGAAAGAACTTTAACCAACGACTAAGCCACCTTTTACCACAAGGGACACCCGCAGCCCTAATCCCCTTGCTAGTATGAATAGAAACACTCAGCTTACTAGCTCAACCAATAGCTCTAGCCTTGCGACTAGCAGCCAACCTTACAGCAGGGCACCTCCTTATTTACCTACTAGCAGCCGCAAGATGAATTCTCACACCCACTATGCCTATAGTAGGCTCACTCACTATCATAGTCTTTGTCCTTCTGTTTGTTCTTGAAGTGGCCGTAGCATGCATTCAAGCCTACGTATTCATAGCCCTCACATCATTCTATTTACAACAAAACCTCTAATGACCCAACAACACCCCTACCATATAGTTGACCAAAGTCCCTGACCTCTAACCGGAGCCTTAGGGGCATTAACCTGCACCATCGGACTAGTTGTCTGATTTCACTTTAACTGCCAACTCCTAATAGAGTTCGGACTAATTATTGTCCTGTTAACCATGTACCAATGATGACGAGACGTCGCCCGAGAATCAACCTATCAAGGATGCCACACTGTCCCAGTAAATATCGGATTACGTGAAGGAATGATCTTATTTATAACCTCCGAAGTACTTTTCTTCTTTGCCTTCTTCTGGGCCTTCTTCCACAGAAGCTTAGCCCCCACCATAGAACTAGGCTCATGTTGACCCCCCACAGGAATAGACCCAATAAACCCATTCCACGTTCCCCTTCTTAATACCGCAGTACTCTTAGCCTCTGGAGTAACCGTTACATGGGCCCACCACAGCTTACTAGCTGCCAATCGAACAGAAACTATCCAAGCGCTAGCCTTGACAGTAGCACTAGGACTCTACTTCACCGCACTTCAATTGTTTGAGTATAACGAAGCCCCATTCACTATCGCCGACGCCGCTTACGGATCCACATTCTTCGTTGCAACCGGATTCCATGGCCTACACGTCATCATTGGATCATCCTTTCTCACCATTTGCCTCCTTCGCCAAATTCGATTCCACTTCTCAGCTAACCACCATTTCGGGTTCGAAGCCGCTGCATGATACTGACACTTCGTAGACGTAGTTTGACTCTTCCTCTTCATCTCAATCTATTGATGAGGTTCATAACCCTATTAGTATAACCGTACAGCTGGCTTCCAACCATCAAGTTCCAGCCAACCCCTGGAATAGGGTAATGAACTCATTTGTCGTCTACCTAACTATAGCAGCATTATTGTCAATCGTACTTTCAATAGTCGGACACTTCCTCCCAACCCGAAACATGGACCAAGAAAAGCTATCACCATACGAGTGTGGGTTCGACCCACTAGCATCTGCTCGACTTCCATTTTCCCTTCGATTTTTCCTCGTTGCAATACTCTTCCTACTATTTGATCTCGAAATTGCACTTCTCTTACCCTTACCAGCAGCTTTATCTACACGAGACCCTCAGTTAAGATTTACCCTAGCCACCCTAATCATTACCATTCTTACAGTGGGCCTAATTTATGAATGAGCCGAAGGAGGCCTTGAATGGGCCGAATAGAAGGTTAGTCTAATTAAAGACATTTGATTTCGGCTCAAAAAATCCTGGTATAAATTCCAGACCTTCTTAATGACCTCGCTACTATTTTTAGCCGTCCTTAATTTCACCCTAGGTTGTCTTGGATTAATAATAAATCGGACTCACCTACTATCAGCACTCCTTTGCTTGGAACTCCTGCTAGTTTCGCTATTCTCAGGGCTAGCTATATGATTCACACAAACATCAGCTTTCCCCTTTTCATCTACCGTTATGATCTTACTAGCCCTTTCCGCCTGCGAAGCTAGTGCAGGTCTCAGCTTACTTGTTTCAATCTCGCGTACACATGGATCAGATCTCATACGATCCCTCAGTTTACTACAACAGTAGTATATGAATGACAATAATGCTATCCCTAAGCCTAGCCACACTTCTCTCATCAATAGCCACCCCACAACGGAAGTTATGAAACCACCTAATTGCACTGTCATCAATACTTGCGCTTTTTTCCCTAACCTTGCTAATCAGCCTGAACAACTTTTGACACCACCTTGCTTTTTCCTTTGCAGCCGACCCTTTATCCACACCCCTTATAATCCTCTCAATTTGATTACTTCCACTAACACTTCTAGCTAGCCGCCGACATTTACAACAAGAACCCCCTTCACGGCAACGGATTTACTGTATCCTCCTTACCTTCCTAGTATTCACCCTAATATTAACGTTTTCAACCCTTGATACAATACTATTTTACATAGCATTTGAGACCACCATAATACCAACTTTAATCATTATCACACGCTGAGGTTACCAACCAGAGCGACTTCAAGCCGGAACATACTTCCTATTCTATACTCTAATGGGATCCCTCCCCCTTCTTATCGCCCTACTCAACCTCTACAATACCCTCTCATCAGCAAGCATTCCACTAACCGTTTTGCTAACACAGATTAAAGACATGCCTATATCCACACTTAATTTATGATGATTGGCATCAATAATTGCATTCCTCACTAAGCTCCCTATCTATGGTCTACACCTCTGACTGCCAAAGGCACACGTAGAAGCTCCCATAGCCGGATCAATGATTCTAGCCGCCATCCTCCTAAAGCTCGGGGGCTACGGCCTCATCCGGATCACCTTAATATTTAGCTATCCCACAAGTAACTTAGCCACGCCCTTTATGATTATATGTATATGAGGAGCCCTTGCTACAAGCCTAATATGCATCCGGCAAACTGACATGAAGGCCTTAATAGCTTATTCCTCCGTGGGCCACATGAGACTTGTAGCAGCAGGAATACTCTCGCAGACTTCCTGAGGATTGCACGGAAGACTAATACTCATGATAGCCCACGGACTTGTCTCCTCCGCCCTATTCTGCCTGGCCAACCTTTCTTATGAACGAACACACACGCGAACCCTAACCCTAAATCGAGGACTAAAGCTATTAATGCCTCTATCTACCGCCTGATGATTGATAATGGCCGCAGCAAACCTTGGATTACCACCACTCCCGAACCTCTTCGGAGAACTCTTTATAATCAGATCCCTAATAGCCTGAACCCCCATAACCCTTCTCTCAACTGGGTTAATGGTAGTGTTTAGTGCCATTTACTCACTTTATCTGTTCCAAGCTTCACAACACTCCTCACACCCACAATTCCTAAAGAAGCTCAATCCTTCATTCTCAATAGAACACCTAAACCTACTACTACACACAGCCCCCCTTCTTTTACTCACCATTAAGCCAGAACTAATTTGCTTCTCATGGCCCGTGTAGGTTAACTAAACCCTTAGTCTGTGACACTAAAAATGATGATTAGACCTCGTCCACGGGCCCGAAGACCATGGGTTTGCAATGAAACTGCTAATTTCTATCTGCTCGCGGCTCGACTCCGTGAGGACTTCGATGACCCTCTCAGTCCCACTGATAATACTCACATGCTTCACCACCACCCTTATACTCCTCACAATAGGAATCATAGCCCCAAACACACACATAGTAAAAACCACAAGTAAGACACTAAAGCCAATAAACACAGTATTCACCATGGGGCACTCCATAACCCACTTGAATCACACAACCCATATTATTTCAAACTCAACAATAACTACCACTTCTTTAACAAAGTGAGCGTTCATAATAAGAACTATTCCAACATTAATTCTCCTATCCAACCACCTCTCGATTAGTTCCACAAACTGAAGATGACTCTCCATAGATGCTTTCTCACTATCAGTAAGATTCCGATATGATATTTACTCCATTTTATTTTCCTCAATAGCCCTCTTTATAACCTGATCTATATTAGAATTCTCACAATACTACATGTCCTCCGACCCTATGGCCACCACTTTCTTTCGTCTTCTCACCGTATTTCTACTAGCAATGATTATACTCATATCAGCAAACACACTATTTCAGTTACTAATAGGCTGGGAAGGCGTGGGCTTCCTATCATTCCTACTAATAGGATGATGATTCACACGATCAGATGCCAACACAGCAGCCTTACAGGCAATTATATATAACCGTTTAGGGGACATAGGAATACTCCTTGCCGCCGGGTGAATGATTTTAACCACCTCAACATGAACATTAGACTCACTCTTTATACTCACCCAATCGTCCCCAACGATCGTATCCCTCTTTATAATTGGCTGCCTCATAGCAGCCACCGGAAAGTCCGCACAATTTGGGTTGCACCCATGATTGCCAGCAGCTATGGAAGGTCCGACTCCCGTCTCAGCCCTACTACACAGATCTACTATGGTCGTAGCTGGAGTATTTTTACTAATTCGAATCTCCCCACTCATCAGAAACAGACCATTCTTACAAAATGTTATTCTAGTGTTAGGGGCAATAACAGCCCTATTCGCTGCATCCACCGCAACAGTACAACACGACATTAAGAAGATAATAGCCTTTTCCACAACCAGCCAACTGGGCCTCATGACTTACGCAGTAGGACTTGGACTTCCTCTACTTGCCTTCTTCCACATTTGCACCCACGGATTCTTTAAGGCCATGCTATTTTTATGCTCAGGTTCAACCATCCACAGCACATCAAACGAACAAGACATACGGAAGATGGGGGGCCTTACAACTAGACTACCAACAACAGCAGCCTGTTTAACACTTGGAAGATTAGCCTTATTCGGAACCCCATTCCTCGCTGGGTTCTACTCAAAGGACCTTATTTTAGAATCTGCAAGAGCCTCCTTTACAGGACTTATTACCTTAACCCTAGTAATTGTTGCGACTGCCCTAACCGCAACCTACAGAGCCCGAATTCTACTTGCCACATCCTCACAAAATGGAACCCTCTCATCAGTAAACCCCCTCTCAGAAGACCTAAGAACACTCACCAACCCACTGAAGCGCCTGGCTGGAGGAACAACCATTGCTGGGTGAGCACTACTGCCGCTTCTCTTAACCCCCGAACCCATCTCACCAATACCCCTATGAGTTAAGACCCTGGCATTAACAATCACCATAGCCAGCTTAGTATACGCAACAGCAGCCCTAACAACTATCAACTCCCCACAATCTCAAGACACCACAAAGCCCCTAAGACACATCCGGGGCTTCTTCACTAACTTTTGATATTTCCCTGAAGTCTTCCACTACACAAACCCAGCTGCCTCATTTCTCATAAGAAGCCCCCTAACTACACGACTTTTCGACCAAGGATGAGGGGAACAAACAGGAGGGCAAGGATTAGGTCAACTAAATAGATACCTAAGAACACAAGTGCAAAACATCCAATCTGGATTAATAAAGCAATACATTACAATAGCCTTATGCTCCCTTTTCCTAGCCTTAATCATACTAATAACCTTAACTTACTAATGACAGGACCCATTCGAAAGAACCACCCCCTACTATCTATTGCAAACAGTGCGTTAGTCGACCTCCCCTCACCAAGAAACCTATCTGCATGATGAAACTTCGGTTCCCTCCTAGGTCTCTGTTTAATCGTGCAGATATTAACAGGCCTATTTCTGGCAATGCATTACACTGCCGACATCTCCCTCGCTTTTTCCTCAGTTGCCCACATATGCCGAGACGTCAATTACGGATGACTCTTACGGAACGTACACGCAAACGGCGGATCTTTATTCTTCATATGCATCTACCTACACATAGGCCGAGGCCTTTACTACGGCTCTTACGCTAACCAAGAAACATGAAATATAGGAGTTCTACTTCTCCTAGCAACCATGGCAACAGCATTTCTAGGCTACGTACTCCCATGAGGCCAAATGTCATTCTGGGGTGCAACAGTAATCACAAACCTCCTATCTGCCATTCCTTACGTAGGTCCAACGCTAGTACAGTGACTCTGGGGAGGATTTTCCATAAGAAATGCCACACTCACCCGATTCTTCGCCTTCCACTTCCTACTTCCCTTTATAATCCTCGCCCTCACAATAATCCACCTACTCTTCCTCCATGAAACAGGGTCAAACAATCCTACCGGACTAAACTCGGACATTGATAAGGCCCCATTCCACACATACTTCTCCTACAAGGACGTATTCGGGTTCTTCATGCTATTATCCGCTTTAATAGTAATAGCCCTTTTCTTTCCTAACACCTTAGGCGACTCAGAAAACTTTATTCCCGCCAATCCACTAGTAACCCCAGTACATATTCAACCTGAATGATACTTCCTATTCGCATACGCAATCCTTCGATCAATTCCCAACAAGCTAGGAGGAGTAATAGCCCTACTTGCATCAATACTCATTCTATTCCTAGTCCCAATACTCCACATAGGAAACCATCAAACAATCGCCTTTCGCCCACTAACTCAAGCCGTGTTCTGAATCCTTGTTGCCAACATACTCCTCCTAACCTGGTTAGGAGGACAACCAGTTGAAGACCCCTACATACTGCTAGGCCAAATAAGCTCTGCCATCTACTTCTTATGCTTCCTTGCACTCTTCCCTCTAGCCAGAATTATAGAGAACCGGCTAACTTAGCCCTGCTTATGTAGTTGAACTTACACTTTAGCTTTTCAGAAAGAAAAAGGTTTAACCCCCTTTCGAAACAGCCAATTGTTCTCTATATATATATATACTATACCTGTATACACCCTATACATGCCTCATACCCCTATCTAGTGCAAGGCCCCCCATTACTAACAACCCCCCCTTAGCTACCTAATTTTAGGTTTTTTACAAAAACTCAATAACAATTTGTCAGAGAGAAAAGATTTAAACTTCTACCATTCGTCCCCAAAACGAAAATTCTAATCATTAAACTACCCTCTGAAAATTACAACGCCCGCAAAGCACCTCTACTTAAACCACGCACTAAATACAACACCACTAACAGGCACACAAGAAGACCAAATCCACCGATTAATAAGATGATCCAAAGTCCTCCATACAATCCGGAAATCCCCATTAAACTTGATTCCTCTACTAAACTCAATCCACTAACTGAAAAGTCCCCACCAAAAAACACAAAAGCAGCAGCCACACTTCCAAATACCACCACCAGTAAAATAACCTTTCCCCAACCAACGTCAGGATAACGATCAGAAGCGAGAGCAGCCGAATACGCAAAAACCACCAACATACCGCCCAAATACATTAAAAACAGAACTAAACCAACGAAAACGTCCCCACTTAATACCAAAAACCCTCTAAATCCAACAACCGCACCTACGACTCCCAACGCACTAAAATAAGGTGACCGACTCATAAAAACAAAAATCCCACCACTCACTGTCAAAAAACTAAGAAGTGATATCACCTATGTTCTTTTATGGTGATGCTAAATGATAACTAGTCGAAGTAGCTTAATTTAGAGCAAGGCGCTGAAAATGCTTAGGTAGGTGTTAAACCCCCCTCTTTGACAGCTAATTTGATTATAGTTACCTAATTGGCTTTTTTTGTACCACTACATGCCAGTAACCTGCGTCAATTTTCCCAACAATCACTAGCAGTAAATAACCTTAAGTTTATGGGGGCCACCCCGACTTAGAAACAGAAAAAAGCACCGGCCGATCTCGTGCCAGCAGCCGCGGTTACACGAGAAGTGCAAGTCAAATGCTCCGGCACCAAATGTGGTTAATCAACTCATTATATGGGTAAATGCTTTTCCTGCTGTTCGCACGCTTAAAAGATAGAAACCCCCATTAAAAAGATCACCCACAAAAGCTAGAAAATAAACCGGGATTAGATACCCCGCTATATCTAGTCGTCACATACTAAACAAGCCAGAGAACTAAATACCAAGTACAAAACTCAAAAAATTTGGCGGTATCTTATACCTAACTAGAGGAGCCTGCTGTTTAAACCGATATTCCGCGAGAAACCTTACCAATCCTTGCTCTCACCGCTTGTATACCATCGTCGTCAGCCTACTTTGTAAAAACTTTATAGCAGGCAAAATGGACTTCCCAATACGTCAGATCGGGGTGCAGCTAATGGATTAGGGACAAGTTGGCTACAATCCCTAAAATGGGAGACGAACTTTATTTTTGCAAAAATAAACGAAGCAGGATTTAGCCGTAATGGGGGAAAGCACACCCCCACGAAGAAAGCTCTGAGATGCGTACACATCGCCCGTCACTTCCCTACAATACCCTAAAATTTTTAAACAGTATTACCAAAATAAAAGGGGAAAAAGTCGTAACACAGTAGGTGTACTGGAAAGTGCACCTGGCCCACCGAGGAATAGCTAAAAAGTTAAAGCCTCTTGCTTACACTAAGACTACTGCTTGTGCAAATCAAGCTTCTTCGCCCTAAACACTTGAATACCCGCCCCCACCTAAAAACAACGACCCATCTACCAACCAAACAACTTTATTAGTAAAGGCGATTAAAACTAAAACACATAAAATAGTACCGTAAGGGAACCATGAAAAAGAGATGAAAAAGTCCTAAAGAACTAAAAAGAAATGGCTAGCCCGTGTACCTTTTGCATTATGGTTTAGCAAACAAAAAGGTAGCACAACCTTTACCCGAAACCAAACGAGCTATTCTCCTTCAGAGGCCAAAAATTGGCGCTCTTAGCCCCATTACTGTTGCAATAGTAAAGGCAGAAAGAAGAATAGAGGTGAAATGCCAACCGCGCTTGGTAATAGCTGGTTATAGTCGAAACAAGTAGAAGCTTTACATACCAAAACTTTAAGGTATTGTTAGGGTTTTAAGGATAAGCTTAAACCCCAAGACAGAAACAACTGATACCCCAAATAAGGTCAATAACTAAATTTTGAAATTAACCGTAGGCCTAAAAGCAGCCACCAAAACAAATGCGTTATAGCTTGTAATTTCCTTTATTAAAAATAATTGCTTTATACACCAAA